AGTAAAGGTGAGTTGCATGGGGGGGTAAATTTAAAAATTTTTGACGGATCTAGGGAGGTAGCTGTTTAAGGGAAATGAATTCCTTAAAGTGATAGCGTTCAATTAAAAAGAGTCGGTGGGTATTATGTTTACTTGAATGGGTAATGTTGTTACCTATTCTTTAGTTAAATCCATAATGTGCTTTATATTGTCCTTGTTTTTGGGGTTTGGCAAGGATACATGATATATTGTGCAGGGGATTTAACGGGGGGGAGGGGGGGTTGTCGACCCAAAAGATCATGTTCTTGCTATCGGGTGTAGATACACGWGTSTGTACACGTGTGTGTACACGTGTGTGTACACGTGTGTGTACACGTGTGTGTACACGTGTGTGTACACGTGTGTGTACACGTGTGTGTACACGTGTGTGTACACGTGTGTGTACACGTGTGTGTACACGTGCTGCGGTCACGGGGGGGAATAAGTTAAGGGTATGTCCTGAAACCATGAATCCTATAATCCCCAGATGGTTCATATTAATGAGATACAAGAACCATGTACGATCAAACATTCCTATGTCCTTGCTTCATTAACTTCATGTCCTGCTACCTCATTATGCGGGTAGGGAAGGTACATTAAGAAGCCCAGCTGGACTATATGCTCCTGAACCCCGGCCTTCCCACGGCCTTAGCTGAGTCCAAGCATACCCCAAATAAAAATCCTACTAAAGGCATGACAGAACAGTTATGCCGCGGCATGGGCTGATTAGTCACGAATCCATCGTGATGTCTTATTTAAGGGGAACGTGTGGGCGATCACGAGGTGTCATGGCCCTGAAGCAAGAACCAGATGCCGTTTACGACCCAAGTTAGAAACCCCCAAGTTAAATGGGCCTGGGACAAGAAGAGGGACACGTATTGGGCGGGTTGCTGGTTTCACGGAGGTAGGTAGATCAAGGGACCACCTTTGGGTTTGGATAGTCGTATTGACAAGAAATTATGAAAAGTGATGGTGTATGCACGATTATTAAATAGTATGTACTACAGCTGATTAAACATATATAATACTTTTAGATATTCATACCATGTATAAATAGAATGTTGATCAATATTTAATATGTCATCAATACATTAATATTATATACTTGCTTAATATTCATGTGGGTAATATATTAATGTACTATTATACATATATGTACTATATAATAATGGGGTGATAAAATATATGCACAAATAACATAGTGGCAAGGAATAGTTTAATTAGAATTTCAGCTTTGGGTGTTGAAGGTGGGGTTTAGATACCTTTTCCTTGAGTCTATGGGGAAGTTCATTCCCTTCTCTGGTTTACAAGACCAGGATAATGAAATATACTACATGGACTCTTCATTTTAATAGATAGTTTTCTATCATGCTGACTAAGGGTATAAAGACTAGTAGGATTAGGAAGTATAGGATTGATGCTAGTTGTCCAATGATAATGTAGGGGTGTTCGACTGGTTGGCCTCCAATTCATGTTAGTGTGAGTAGTACTGCTACGAGTAGTCAGAATAGGCATTGGCTGAGGGGACGAAATATTATGCTTCGTTGTTTGGATGTGTGGAGTATTGGAATGATGGCCAGGACTAGGATGGAGAATACTAGTGCTAGTACCCCTCCAAGTTTGTTTGGGATGGAGCGTAGGATAGCGTAGGCGAAGAGGAAATATCATTCTGGTTTGATGTGTGGTGGAGTGTTGAGTGGGTTTGCTGGTATATAGTTGTCTGGGTCTCCCAGGAGGTCTGGGGAAAATAGGACTAGTGTTGATAGGGCGGTAAGTATAATTAAGAATCCTAGGGCGTCTTTGATAGTGTAATAGGGGTGAAATGGGATGAGGTCGGGGTCTGATGGGATACCTGTGGGATTGTTGGATCCTGTTTCGTGTAAGAATAGAAGGTGAACTATCACTAAGGCTGTTACTAGAAATGGTAGGAGGAAGTGGAAGGCGAAGAATCGGGTCAGGGTAGCCTTGTCTACGGAGAAACCACCTCAGATTCATTGAACGAGGTCTGTACCAATATAGGGGATGGCGGAGAGAAGGTTGGTAATGACTGTAGCTCCTCAGAAGGATATTTGTCCTCAGGGTAATACGTAGCCTATAAATGCTGTGGCTATGACTGCAAAGAGGAGGAGGATGCCGACATTTCATGTTTCTGAAAACAGGTAGGATCCGTAGTAGAGTCCTCGTCCTACATGAAGGTAGAGGCAGATAAAGAATATAGATGCTCCATTGGCGTGTAGGTATCGGAGGAGTCAGCCGTAGTTGACGTCTCGGCAGATATGAGCTACAGAGTTGAATGCGGTGGTTGTGTCGGATGTGTAGTGCATAGCTAGGAATAGTCCTGTTAGAATTTGTACTATTAGGCATACTCCTAAAAGAGATCCAAAATTTCATCATGAGGATAGGCTAGAGGGAGCGGGGAGGTCTACGAGGGAGTTATTAATGATTTTTAGAAGAGGGTGGGTTTTTCGAATGTTGGTCATTATTGTTCTTATAGTTGAAATACAACGGTGGCTTTTCATGTCATTGGTCATGGGTGGAACCATGTAAGAATAATGACAGTATATGTTGTATTTATTTTGAGTGTTGTTTTTGTGTTGAGCTTTGTTGGGGTTTCTTCAAAGCCTTCTCCTATTTATGGGGGGTTAGGGTTAATTGTGGGTGGGGGTGTGGGATGTGGAATTGTAATAAGTTTTAATGGACCTTTTTTAGGGTTAATGGTATTTTTGATTTATTTAGGGGGGATGTTGGTGGTATTTGGTTATACTACGGCGATAGCTACAGAGCAGTATCCGGAGGTTTGGATCTCTAATAAGACATTGTTAGGGAGTCTTGTTGTAGGGGTGTTTATGGAGTTGGCTTTGGTTTATGTTGTGTTTAAGGATGTGGGGTTGGAGGCGGTTTTTGGTTTTAGTGGGTTGGGAGATTGGGTTGTTTGTAATATGGGGGAGACGGGGTCTGTTGGGAAGGAGGTGATGGGTGTTGGGAGTTTATATACTTATGGAGTGTGGTTGGTAGTGATTACTGGGTGGTCTTTGCTTATTGCTGTTGTGGTAATTATAGAGATTACGCGTGGGGGTTAAGTATTATTAGTGTTAATAAGAAGGTGACTAGGAAAGATAGAAAATAAAGTTTGATTAGTCCTTTTTGGGTTGATACTAGATTTGAGGTTTTTAGTTGGATTGTGGAGATTGATTTGGGAAGGAGAATTTCAAGTCAGGCGAGGTCTAGTAGTGAGGATGCTGATTTTTGGCTGAGGGTTAGGTTTGTTATTGGGGGGAGTCGGTGTATAATAGTTGGGAAGTAGCCTAGAAGGTTGGAGAATTTGAATAGGTGTGATGGGGTTTTATATTTTAAGTTGAGTGTTGCTAGATTGAGTTCTAGAGCTAGGATAAATCCGATTAGGGTGATAGTTAATGCGGTGAGTTTAAGGTAGGGGGGTATGGTTATTGGGGGGGCTGTTATTGGGGGGATGTTTTTTGAGATTAAGAACCCGGCGAAGATACTTCCGATAAGAAGGCGTTTGATGGCGTTGAGTAGAAGGGGGTTGTTTTCGTTAATTAGGATGAGAGTGGGGAGGCGGGGTTGTCCTAGGAGGGCAAAGAAGATGATTCGGGTGCTGTATACGGCTGTGAGGGTGGTGGCGATTAGGGTTATGAGGAGGGCTCAGGCGTTGGTATAAGAGATGTTAGCTGCTTCAATAATTAGGTCTTTGGAGTAAAAACCTGTTAGAAAGGGGGTGCCAGTTAATGCTAGGCTTCCTACTGTTATTGCTGTTGCGGTATATGGTATGGACTTGTATAGGCCTCCTATTTTTCGGATGTCTTGCTCGTCGTTGAGGCTGTGAATGATAGATCCGGAGCATATAAAGAGTATAGCCTTGAAAAAGGCGTGGGTACAAATGTGTAAGAATGCTAGGTGAGGTTGGTTAATTCCGATGGTCACTACTATTAGTCCTAGTTGGCTTGAGGTAGAGAATGCAATGATTTTTTTGATATCATTTTGGGTTAGTGCGCATATTGCTGTGAATAGTGTTGTGATAGCTCCTAGGCATAGGGTTGTTGTTTGGATAATAGCGTTATTTTCTATTAGAGGGTGGAATCGGATTAGTAGGAATACGCCGGCTACGACTATGGTGCTTGAGTGGAGTAGGGCTGAGACAGGGGTTGGGCCTTCTATGGCTGAGGGGAGTCAGGGGTGGAGTCCAAATTGGGCTGATTTTCCTGCTGCGGCAAGGAGGAGGCCTGCTAAGGGTAGGGGAGGTGTGGATGGGTTTAGGAGAAAAATTTGTTGGAGTTCTCATGTGTTGGAGTTGATGAGAAATCATGCTATGGATAGGATAAAACCGATATCTCCAATTCGGTTATAGAGGATGGCTTGTAGGGCTGCTGTATTAGCGTCTGTTCGGCCGTATCATCAGCCGATAAGTAAGAAAGATATAATTCCTACTCCTTCTCAGCCGATGAATAGTTGAAAGAGATTGTTGGCTGTGACTAGAATTAGTATTGTAATTAAAAATATTAGGAGATATTTGAAGAATCGGTTAATATTTGGGTCTGAGTGTATGTATCATATTGAGAATTCCAGGATGGATCAGGTTACGAATAGTGCGATAGGCATAAATAGTATTGAGAAAAAATCTAGTTTGAAGCTTAGAGATAGTTTTAAAGTGTGTAGAGTGATTCAGTGTCAGTTGGAGATTACTGCTTCTTGTCCGGAATAAATGAAGATGATGGTGGGGATTATACTAATAAAGAAGGAGTAGGATACTATGGTTTTCACGTGATAGGGGAATTTAGAGTTGTTTTGGGGGTTTAAGATTGTTATTAGGATGGGTAGGGTTAGAATGGTTAGGGATATGATTATAGTAGAGTGAAATAGATTTATTACTTTTATTTGGAGTTGCACCAATTTTTTGGTTCCTAAGACCAATGGATAACTACTATCCTTTAAAAGTGCGGAGAAGCCGTGTTGTTAGACACGGGGGCATAGAGTTAGCAGTTCTTGCATGCTTTTCCGGTAAGTAAGAAAGTTTAGTTTCTAATATCAGATTCACAATCTGATGTTTTATTTTAAACTATACTTACAGTAGGGGGTGCCTAAAATAATTGTAGGATTAATAGAAAGGAGTAAGAGGGGTAAAATGTGTATAGTTATGAGGGTGTTTTCTCGTGTGTATGAGGGGGGAATGTTGTTAATATGTGGGGTGTGATTTCCTCGTTGGGTTGTAATTAGTATGTAGAGGGAGTATAGAGCTGTAATAACAATATTTAATCCTAGGAGAATTAGGGAGAGGTTAGATCAGGAGAATATTGATATTACTACGAATAGTTCCCCGATTAGGTTGATGGTAGGGGGTAGGGCTAGATTGGTGAGGCTTGCTAGAAGTCATCAGGCTGCTATTAATGGTAGAATGGTTTGTAGGCCTCGAGCTAGGATTATTGTTCGGCTATGGATTCGTTCGTAGTTTGAGTTGGCTAGGCAAAATAGTATAGAGGAGGTTAGGCCATGTGCAATTATTAATGCTGTTGCTCCTATAAAGCTTCAAGGGGTTTGAATTAGGATAGCTACGATAACTAGGGCTATGTGACTTACTGAGGAGTAAGCGATGAGGGATTTGAGGTCTGTTTGGCGTAAGCAAATGGAGCTAGTTATAATTATTCCTCATAAGGATAGTATTATGAAGGGGTAGGCTATGAATTCGGTAAGGGGGTCGAGTAGGATTGTGATGCGTAGTATGCCGTAGCCTCCTAGTTTTAGTAAGATTGCTGCAAGGACTATTGAGCCTGCAATGGGGGCTTCTACGTGTGCTTTGGGCAGTCATAAGTGAAGACCGTATAGTGGTATTTTTACTATGAAGGCTATTATGCACGCTAGTCATAGGAGGGAGGTACTTCAGGAAGTGGGTAGAGGAGTTAATCAGTGTTGTATTAGAAGGAAGTTTAGTGAGCCTGTAATGTTTTGGATGTGTACTAATGCAATTAGTAAGGGGAGGGATCCTACTAAGGTGTAAAATAGGAAGTAGAGGCCTGCGTTTAGGCGTTCTGCTTGATTACCTCAGCGTGTGATAATAATTAGGGTTGGGAGGAGGGTTGCTTCAAATAGGATGTAGAATATGATGAGTTCTGTAACAGTGAAGGTTATGATTAGGAATACTTGTAGTAGGACTAGTATAGTGAGATAGAGTTTTTTTCGTGTTAGAGTTTCAGTGGACGGGTGGATTGGGTGGGTGATGACTATTGGGGAAAAAAGCCATATTGTTAATATGAGTAGAGGGGTGGATAAAGCATCGGAGAAGAATGTTGTGGATAAGTTGAGGCTGTTATCGATGAATTGGTTGATAAGGGGGAATCATAGGATGTTGATAATTAGGCTGTGGGTTGTGGTATTAATTCAGATTATTTTGGGTTTGGAGAGTCAGATAAGCGGGATGAGTATGGTAGTGGGAATAATGATTTTTAGCATTGGAGGAGGTTTAGGTTTTGGACATAGTCTGTTCCATATGTGGTAGATACTATTACTAGGAGGGAGAGTCCTAGTGCTGCTTCACATGCAGCAAATACTAGTAGAATAATAGGTAGTATGCTTGCTAGGGTTAGTTGTGTATTTAAAATGGTGATAGTTATTATTACGAATAGGGAGAGTATTATTCCTTCTAGGCACAGTAGGGAGGATATTATGTGGGATCGATATATTAGTAATCCTATAAGAGAGATTGTGAATGCTAAGAATATATTAATGTAAGTAAGTGACATTGGATAGCTATAAATTTTATTATAATCTAGTGAGTCGAAATCACTTATTTTATTTAAACTAGCTATCGTTATTCTGATCATTCTAGTCCTTCTTGTAATCATTCGTAGGCTAGGCTGGCTGCTAAGAGGGTGATTAAGATTAGGGCCATTGGTAGTATGGTTTGGAGGTTGTTAGTTTGGGATGCTCATGGTAAGGGTAGTAAGAGTGCAATTTCTAGGTCGAATAGCAGGAATGTGATAGCTACAAGGAAGAATTTTATTGAAAAGGGGAGGCGTGCTGATCCTAGGGGGTCGAATCCGCATTCGTAGGGGCTGGCTTTTTCTGCGTAGGAACTCGTTTGGGGGAGTCAGAATGCGATAGTGACAAGGAGGGAGGCCAAGGTTGTGTTTGTTAAAAGGGTGATAGCTATGTTTATTACTCTTTTCCGGGGTTTGTCGGAACTAACTGATTGGAAGTCAGTTGTACTGATTAATACTAAAAGAGTAAGAGCCTCATCAATAAATGGATACGTATAAGAATAGTCAGACGACGTCTACAAAGTGTCAGTATCAGGCAGCGGCTTCAAATCCGAAATGGTGGCTGGATGTAAAGTGGAATTTTAGTTGTCGTAGGAGGCACACAATTAGGAAAGTTGATCCAATAATGACATGGAGGCCGTGGAATCCGGTAGCTATAAAGAATGTAGAGCCGTATACTCCGTCTGAGATGGTGAAGGGGGTTTCGTAATATTCTGATGCTTGTAGAAGAGTAAAATATAGACCTAGAGCAATTGTGATGGATAAGGCTTGAATTATATGTTTGCGGTTTCCTTCTATAAGGCTATGGTGGGCTCAGGTAATAGATACTCCGGAGGCTAGTAGTACTGATGTATTTAGAAGGGGGACGTCTAGTGGGTTTAGAGGGGTGATGCCTGCTGGAGGTCAGTATCCACCTAATTCAGGGGTTGGGGCTAGGCTTGAGTGGTAAAAAGCCCAGAAGAAGCCGGAGAAGAAGAAGACTTCTGAGATGATGAATAGAATTATTCCGTAACGAAGGCCTTTTTGGACTACTGGAGTATGGTGGCCTTGGAAGGTACCTTCTCGGATAATGTCTCGTCATCATTGATATATAGTTAGTGTGTTGGTTAGTAGGCCTAGGGTCAAGAGAATTGTGGAGTTAAAGTGGAATCATATTACTAGTCCTGAGGTTAATAGAAGGGCGGATAGGGCTCCTGTAAGTGGTCAGGGGCTGGGGTTAACTATATGGTAGGCGTGTGTTTGGTGGGTCATTAGGCATTGTCGTGTAGGTATAGGCTAACTAGTAGTGTGAAAACATAGGCTTGAATTAGAGCTACCGCGAATTCCAGGATTGTTAGTAGGATCAGGACTATGAATGTGAGGAGGGCGGTGGCTGTGCTGATGCTTATGAGGGCTAGTGTTGCCCCTCCAATTAGGTGAATTAACAGGTGACCAGCAGTGATGTTGGCTGTTAATCGGACGGCGAGAGCTATAGGTTGGATAAATAGGCTAATTGTTTCGATGACAATTAGTATGGGGATTAGGGGAAGAGGAGTTCCCTGTGGGAGGAAGTGGGCGAGAGAGGCTTTGGTTTTGTGGCGGAAGCCGAGAATTACAGTTCCTGCTCATAGAGGGATTGCCATACCGAGGTTTATTGATAGTTGTGTTGTTGGGGTAAATGAGTGTGGTAGTAGGCCTAATAGGTTTGTTGAGCCGATAAATAGGATTAGAGATATTAATATTAGGGCTCACGTTTGACCTTTGTGGTTGTGAATAGAGAGTATTTGTTTGGATGTTAGGTAAATTAGTCATTGTTGGATAGCCACTAGTCGGTTGTTGATTAGTCGGTTAGTTGATGGGAATAGTATAGTAGGGAATATAATGATTAGTGTAACAATAGGGAGACCTATTATCGTTGGGGTAATGAAAGAGGCGAATAGATTTTCGTTCATTTGGTTTCTCAAGGAGTTAAAGATTTAGTGGTTTTAGTTGTTTTTGGCTCTGGGTTGGTGTAATATTGGTGGCTGGAGATTTTCAGTTGTATAATAATAAATAGGGTGATAATAGTGGAGAGGATAGTAATGAACCATGTGGATGTGTCTAATTGTGGCATGTCATTAAGGGGAGGTAGAGTCTCCCAATCTTTAACTTAAAAGGTTAATGCTGGTTAGCTTCTTAATGAGATTATGTTATGGATGCAGATCATTTCTCGAAGCAGTTTAGGGTTACTATTTCGAGAACGATAGGTATGAAGCTGTGATTGGAGCCGCAGATTTCGGAGCATTGTCCGTAGTATAGTCCAGGTCGGGTGGCTAATAGAGTAGTTTGATTGAGTCGACCTGGGACTGCATCTGTTTTTAGGCCTAGAGATGGGACAGCTCAGGAGTGGAGTACGTCTTCAGATGAGATGAGTATGCGAACCGTTATTTCTATTGGAATTACTACTCGGTTATCTACTTCTAGGAGGCGTAGGTCTCCTGATTTTAGGTCAGATGTAGGAATCATATAGGAGTCAAAGCATAGGTCTGAGTAGTCCGTATATTCGTAGCTTCAGTATCATTGGTGTCCTATGGTTTTGATTGTTATGGATGGGTTATTGATTTCGTCTATTATGTACAGGATCCGTAGGGATGGAAGGGCGATTGTAATTAAAATGACAGCGGGGAGAACTGTTCAGATTGTTTCTACTTCTTGGGCATCTATTGTGCTTGTGTGAGTTAGGCGGGTTGTTAGCATGGAAGAAATAAGATATAGGACTAGGGAGCTAATTATGAATACGATTATTAGAGTATGGTCGTGAAAATGTAGAAGTTCTTCTATAATTGGTGAGGTTGCGTCTTGGAATCCTAATTGGAATGGGTATGCCATAGAGATATACGGGAGTTTCACCTGTAATTTAACTTTGACAAAGTTATGTAATTTTTACTAATATCTCACTTGTGGAGAAAGACATAATGGTTATGGTATTGGCTTGAAACCAATTAAAGGGGGTTCGATTCCTTCCTTTCTTAATTATTTAGGGTTGACGTATGTAGGTTCTTCAAATGTGTGGTAAGGGGGAGGACATCCGTGAAGTCACTCAAGATTTGTGGTAGTTAGTTCTGTAACTGAGACTTCTCGTTTAGCGGCGAATGCCTCTCATACTATGAAGACTATTAGTATTACCGCTGTGAGGGAGATAAAAGAGCCTATAGAAGATACTGTATTTCAGGTGGTGTATGCGTCAGGGTAGTCGGAGTATCGTCGAGGTATACCTGAGAGGCCTAGAAAGTGTTGTGGGAAGAAAGTTATATTAACTCCTACAAATATAACTAGGAAGTGAATTTTTGCTCATACTGTATTTAGAGTGTAGCCTGTGAGGAGTGGAAATCAATGTACGAATCCCCCTATAATGGCAAATACAGCCCCTATGGATAGGACATAGTGGAAGTGGGCTACTACATAATAAGTATCGTGTAGTACAATATCTAGTGATGAGTTGGCTAAGACAATTCCTGTTAGGCCCCCTACAGTAAATAGGAAGATAAAGCCGAGTGCTCAGAGCATGGCGGGGGATCATTTGATGTTTCCTCCGTGTAGGGTGGCAAGTCAACTAAATACTTTTACCCCTGTTGGGATAGCAATAATTATGGTAGCTGATGTAAAATATGCTCGTGTGTCAACATCTATTCCAACTGTAAATATGTGGTGAGCTCATACAATGAAACCAAGGAATCCGATAGATATTATGGCTCATACTATTCCTATATAGCCGAAGGGTTCTTTTTTGCCTGAGTAATAGGTTACTACATGAGAAATAATTCCAAATCCGGGTAGAATCAAGATATACACTTCAGGGTGACCAAAGAATCAAAACAAGTGTTGGTACAGGATAGGGTCTCCTCCTCCAGCGGGGTCAAAGAATGTAGTGTTGAGGTTTCGATCTGTTAGTAGCATAGTGATACCTGCTGCTAAGACAGGAAGGGATAAGAGTAGTAAGACAGCTGTGATTAGGACTGATCAAACGAATAGGGGCGTTTGATATTGGGATAGGGCGGGGGGTTTTATATTAATAATTGTAGTAATAAAGTTAATAGCCCCTAGAATGGAGGAGACTCCAGCTAAGTGAAGGGAGAAGATTGCTAAGTCAACGGAAGCTCCGGCATGTGCTAGATTGCCTGCTAGGGGAGGGTAAACTGTTCAGCCCGTACCAACTCCAGCTTCTACTGTAGAAGAAGCAAGGAGTAGTAGAAAGGAAGGAGGTAGAAGTCAGAAGCTTATGTTATTTATACGAGGGAAGGCTATGTCGGGGGCACCAATTATCAGGGGAACTAGTCAATTGCCGAATCCTCCAATTATGATGGGTATAACTATAAAGAAAATTATTACGAAGGCATGGGCTGTTACTACAACGTTGTAAATCTGGTCATCGCCTAGTAGAGCTCCGGGTTGCCCGAGTTCAGCACGAATAAGGAGGCTTAGTGCGGTTCCTACTATGCCCGCTCAAGCGCCGAATAGGAGGTATAGGGTGCCGATGTCTTTATGGTTTGTTGAGAATAGTCAACGGGAGATGAACATAGGTAATATGGCCGAGTAGGTATTAGACTGTAAATCTAAAGACAGAGGTTGATTCCTCTTGTTACCAAGCTCTGTGGTGTAATTGCATATTGAATTGCAAATTCAAGGAAGCAGCTTCAATCCTGCCGGGGCTTCTCCCGCCTTTTTTTTCCTATACGGCGGGAGAAGTAGATTGAAGCCAGTTGTTTAGGGTGTTTAGCTGTTAACTAAAGTTTTGTGGGTTTGAGTCCCACCAATCTAGTAAGGGTTTAGCTTAAGGAAAGTAGCTGATTTGCATTCAGCAGATGTAGGATGGAGTCTTGCAGCCCTTAGTGTTGGCAGGAGTTAAATAATTAGTATTTGCTTAGAGCTTTGAAGGCTCTTGGTCTGAGTTAACCTAAACTCCTAGTTGAGGATTATTGTGATGGGGGTTAGTGGGAGGATTATTGTTGAGATAATGATTAGAGGGGGCAGACAGATTATTTGTTTGGTAGTTTTGAAGTGTCATTTGATTTTGGTGGTGTTTGTTGTAGGAAATATGGTTAAGGATGTTGCGTATGTTAGGCGTATATAGAAATATAGGTTGAGAAGGGCTGTGATTGCTATGAGGGTGGGTAGGATGATGTTGTCATTTTTTGTTAATTCTTGGATAATTATTCATTTTGGTATGAAGCCTGTTAGGGGTGGGAGGCCTCCGAGTGATAGTAGTGTGGTTAGTATAATGGTGGTAATTAGGGGTATTTTGTTTCATGTGTGGGATAATGATGAAGTTGTGGTTGTTGCGGTTGTGATGAGGAGTATAAATATTGTTAGGGTTATTATGATGTAGAGTGTAAGGTTGAGAAGGGTTAGGGTGGGGTTGTAGGCTAGGATTGCTGTTATTCATCCTATGTGAGCGATGGATGAGTAGGCTATGATTTTGCGGAGTTGGGTTTGGTTGAGGCCTCCTCAGCCTCCGATTATTACGGATAAGTAGGATAGGGTTAGGAGTAGATCTGTGTTGATGCTGGGGGAGATGGTATATAGGATAGATAGGGGGGCTAGTTTTTGTCAAGTTAAGAGAATAAGACCTGATGATAGTGGAATGCCTTGTGTGACTTCTGGGACTCAGAAGTGGAAGGGGGAGAGGCCTAGTTTTATGGTGAGGGAGAGGGTTAGGATAATTGAGGCTGTTGGGTTGGTTATACTTGTGATTGTTCATTGGCCTGAGTGTAGTAGGTTAATAATAATGGCTAGTAATAGTAACATTGAGGCTGTGGCTTGGGTGAGAAAATATTTGGTTGCTGCTTCTGTGGATCGAGGGTGGTGGGTCTTTGTTAGTATGGGGATGATGGCTAGTATATTTATTTCGAAGCCTATTCATACTGTTAGTCAGTGGGAGCTGGTTATTACAATTATTGTTCCTAGAATAATAGTTGATATAATTAGGGAGAAAATTATTGGGTTTATTAGTACGGGAAGGATATAAACCAACATTTTCGGGGTATGGGCCCGATAGCTTAATTTAGCTGACCTTACTTAGGATTTGGTGTAGTGTGGTAGCACGAAGATTTTTGGATTCTTAAGGTTAGGTTCGAGTCCTATAGTCCTAGAAATAAGAGGATTTTAGCCTCTATGCTTTACTCTATCAAAGTAACTCTTTTATCAGACATATTTCTATGTTTGGGGTGGAATTCCAGCTGTTATGATTGGTATGGCAACGTGTCATATGCATAGGGCGAGTGTTATTGGTAGGAAATTTTTTCATAGTAAGTGTATTAGTTGGTCATATCGGAAGCGTGGGTAGGATGCGCGGATTCATAGAAATGTTATTGTGAGTATTAGGGTTTTGATTGCGAAGTTGATGGTGTATAGTTCAGGTGTGATAGGGTTATTATGGGCTCCTAGGAATAGGACTGTTGTTAGGGCATTTATTATGATGATGTTAGCATATTCTGCTAGAAAGAATAGGGCGAAGGGTCCGCCTGCATATTCGACGTTGAAGCCAGAAACTAGTTCTGATTCTCCTTCTGTTAGGTCGAAGGGGGCGCGGTTGGTTTCTGCTAGAGTAGAGATAAATCATATTATTGCGAGGGGTCAGGAGGGGAGGATTAGTCATGTGTATTCTTGGGTAGTGATTAGGGTTGATAGAGAGTAAGAGCCATTTATTAGTAGGATAGATAGTAAGATGATTGCTAGTGTTACTTCATAGGAGATTGTTTGGGCGACGGCTCGTAGGGCTCCAATTAGGGCGTACTTTGAGTTTGAGGCTCATCCGGATCAGAGGATAGCGTAGACTGCTAAGCTGGATATTGCGAGTATGAATAATACGCCAAGGTTTATGTTGATTAGTGGGTGGGGTATAGGTAGAGGGGTTCATATGGTTAGGGCTAGGGTTAGGGCTAGAATGGGGGCAATAATGAATATGGAAATGGAGGATGCTAGTGGGCGTAGGGGTTCTTTGGTGAATAATTTTACAGCGTCTGCGATGGGTTGGAGTAGTCCGTGAGGTCCTACGACGTTTGGTCCTTTGCGCAGTTGTATATATCCTAGAACTTTACGTTCGACTAGGGTTAGGAATGCTACGGCTAGAAGAATTGGGATAATGGTGGAAAGAAGTGTAATCAGATACATTGTGTTAAAGAGAGGATTTGAACCTCTGGTAGTAAAGGTTTAAGTTTTATGCAATTACCGGTCTCTGCCACTTTAACTAAGCCCTGTATCTAGGGGTTTGGTGGTTGTAGCGTATCAGATTAAGATTATGTCATCTGTTGGGCTGGAAGGCGCTTAGGTTTAAGGAGGCCTTGTCTTTCTTGTCCTTTCGTACTGGGAGAGACGTAAAATAGATAGAAACCGACCTGGATTGCTCCGGTCTGAACTCAGATCACGTAGGACTTTAATCGTTGAACAAACGAACCGTTAATAGCTGCTGCACCATTAGGGTGTCCTGATCCAACATCGAGGTCGTAAACCCTATTGTCGATAGGGACTCTTAAATAGGATTGCGCTGTTATCCCTAGGGTAACTTGTTCCGTTGATCAAAAGTTTTGGATCAATAAGTGATGAAGTCTTAACTGGTAGGTTTAGATTTGTAATTGCTCGGAGGTTGTTTTGTGCTCCGAGGTCACCCCAACCTAAATTGTTAGCCTATTGGAAGATTTTTATTCCTTATTGGTTTTAGATGCTTGTTCTTAGGCTAATTAATTAAAGCTCCATAGGGTCTTCTCGTCTTATTATTGTATCCCCGCCTCTTCACGGGGAGGTCAATTTCACTGATTGGGAGCGAGAGACAGTGAAACCCTCGTGTGGCCATTCATACAAGTCCTTATTTAGAGAACAAGTGATTATGCTACCTTTGCACGGTCAGGATACCGCGGCCGTTGAACGTATGTCACTGGGCAGGCAGTGCCTCTAATACTTAGTATGCTAGAGGTGATGTTTTTGGTAAACAGGGGGGGTTTGTGTTTGCCGAGTTCCTTTCGCTCCTTTTAATCTTTCCTTGGGGCACTCCTGTGTTGGGTCAACATTAATGGAATAAAGAACTTGTTGTTTGGTTTGGCTTTATTAATGTTAACTATCAGTGAGGATTCGTTCTGATATACACTTGTGCTAGGGAGAATAGAATTCTTGTTACTTATATTAACAGTGTCTCTTCTATATATTTATAGAATGGTCCAGTTTTGGTACTAGGAGTTGGTGTTTATTATTGGGATTAAGGTGGGGTGGATTGTTGAGCTTGAACGCTTTCTTTATTGGTGGCTGGTTTTTGGGCCACTATTGGTTGTTTTTAGGCTTGCTCTCTAGTTAGGGTTGTATCCTACGTCTAAAAGGCTGTACCTTTTTAGACTATATTTTAAGTCTACAGTTGAATTAGGGGAGTTTTTAGGTAGGCTTAAAGTTGAACTGAAGTTCTTTTCTGGACAACCAGCTATCACCAGGCTCGGTAGGCTTGTCACCTCTATTCATAAGTCTTCTCACTATTTTGCTACATAGATGAGTTTGCTCTGTGAAGCTGCTCATGAATAGCTCGTCTGGTTTCGGGGGGCTTAACTTAAGGTCTCTTTGCTAAGTTATTCTAGTTAAATCATCATGCAAAAGGTACAAGGGGTAATCTTTGCTGTTTGGTGCTTTGGAATGGTTCTTTCATCGTTCCCTTACGGTACTTTCTCTATAGCGCCTTGTTGTAATTTCTATCTCCTATACTTTAGGTGATGGTTAAATGTTTTGTTTTGGTTAGTGATTGTAGTTGTGTTTTGGGGGGGTTTTGGGCTAGGTACAGCTCAAAGTATTCATTTTATATGAGATCTTCTAGGTGTAAGCTAGATGCTTTGGGTTTAAGCTATACTTTGTATTGTCCAAGCGCACTTTCCAGTACGCTTACCTTGTTACGACTTGTCTCCTCTAGTACTTGTAGTGTGGGTTAATAGGGTTAGGGTACACCGTTAATATTTGAGGAGGGTGACGGGCGGTGTGTGCGTGCTTCATGGCCTGATTCAGCTAAGCGCTCTATTCTTAGCTTACTGCTAAATCCGCCTTTAGTCCGTTGATTTCACAGGGACTTTCGTGTGGAGTGGCCTTATAGTAGGAAATGTAGCCCATTTCTTCCCAACCCATAGGCTACACCTTGACCTAACGTCTTTGCGTAATTGTGATTGAGCTTACTATAGTTCCTTTTTAGGGTTTGCTGGAGATGGCGGTATATAGGCTGAGTTGGCAAGGGTTGGTGAGGTTTATCGGGGTTTATCGATTATAGAACAGGCTCCTCTAGAGGGATATGAAGCACCGCCAAGTCCTTTGAGTTTTAAGCTTTGGCTAGTAGTACTCTGGCGAAGGATTTTGTTGTATGAATCCCTTAAGTTTAAGGCTGGGCATAGTGGGGTATCTAATCCCAGTTTGGGCCCCAGCTGTCGTGTATTCAGTTGGTTTAAAGTCACTTTCGTAGTGGGTCTTACGGTAGCTGGGGCTTTTTACAGCGTGGCTAGAGTTTGACTTTAGTTTGTAGGGGTATCTTAAACACGTTTTACGCCGTAAGTCTATTGATTAGGGTTAATCGTATGACCGCGGTGGCTGGCACGAAATTTACCAACCCTTGCAAGCATAACTTAGTCAAACTTTCGTTTATTGCTTAAATTTTATCACTGCTCGTTTCCCGTGGGGGTGTGGTTGAGCAAGGCGTTGTGAGCTACTTGGGAGTGTGCTTGATACCAGCTCCTTTTTGTTGGGGTTAGAACTTGTAGGGCATCCTCACTGGAGCGCGGATACTTGCATGTGTAGTTTTGCTAGCAACCAATAGAAAGGCTGGGACCAAACCTATGTGTTTATGGAGTTTGTGGACTCATCTAGGCATTTTCAGTGCCTTGCTTTATAAATTAAGCTACATTAAC